TTATGATACTAGAACTCATGCCTTATCGCGCATGTTATCCCATTTTGAAATTGGTTTACTCTGCAGCAGCAAATGCTAATTACAATATGGATTCCAACGAATCCAATTTAGTTATTAGTAAAGCCCAAGTCAGCGAGGGTACTGCCACGAAGAAATTAAAACCTCGAGCTCGAGGGCGTAGTTTTACGATAAAAAGACCTACTTGCCATATAACTATTGTAGTGAAAGATATATCCTTAGATGAATATCTAGAGGTAGACTTTCTAGACTCTTTAAGATGCTCAAAAAAACTTAAATCAAAAAATAAGTATACACCTATGGCATATCATGATATGTATACTAATGGGGGGGTATGGGACAAAAAATAAATCCACTCGGTTTCAGACTTGGTACAACCCAAAGTCATCATTCCCTTTGGTTTACACAACCAAAAAATTATTCCGAAGGTCTACAAGAAGATCAAAAAATAAGAGATTTTATTAAGAAGTATGTACAAAAAAATATGAAAATTCCTTCTGGCGTCGAGGGAATTGCACGTATAGAAATTCAAAAACGAATCGATCTGGTCCAGGTCATTATCTATATGGGATTCCCAAAGTTATTAATAGAAAATCCACCGGGAGGAATCGAAGAATTGCAGATGAATCTACAAAAAGAATTTCATTGTGTCAACCGAAAACTTAACATTACTATCACAAGAATTGCAAAACCTTACGGAAGCCCTAATATTCTTGCAGAATTTATAGCCGGCCAATTAAAAAATAGAGTTTCTTTTCGAAAAGCAATGAAAAAGGCTATTGAATTAACTGAACAAGCAGATACAAAAGGAATTCAAGTACAAATTTCAGGGCGTATCGACGGAAAAGAAATTGCGCGTGTCGAATGGATCAGAGAAGGCAGGGTTCCCCTCCAAACCATGCGAGCTAAAATAGATTATTGTTCTTATACAGTTCGAACTATATATGGAGTTTTAGGGATTAAAATTTGGATATTTATAGACGGGGAATAATAAAACTTTACTTGTCTTTCCCTTCGATCTAGTAATGGAACAAAAAAATAAAAATTCGTTCCTTTTTTATGTTCAATCAAAACAAAACCAAAATGAACAATTCTAATTCTATAAGATTGAATAAAAATCCCTATTGAAATAATAGCTATGCTTAGTGTGCGACTCGTTGGTTTTTTAGGGTTATAGAATTAAATAAAAAAAAAAGACCAGCCTTTTTTTTGTATAAACAAATAACTATAGAACTAATAATCAACTCATCACTTCACATTATCTGGATCCAAAAAACCAGTCAAGATATGATATATTGGTCATATCACTGTAGCAACTGAAATCTTTTTTGCATAAACAAAAGAAAAATAAATCTGATTCTAAATTGTGAAGCGAAGAAGAAATATGTGGATAAACGGAAGGGTGAAAGAAGGGGAGAAAAAACAAAAACAACATATAAAATTCCATCCAATATGTAAGGTTTATGAGTCATCTCATAAAAAAGCAATGTAATAAAGCATCAATCAATATGGATTCATAAAAAAGAAAACGAATCCGTTCATAGAACAAAAAAAATAAGAGCTTCGAGCCAATAAAGACTAAGAAAATTGGCTCAAGAAAAAATTTCATTATAAGCTCCGTTGTAGAAATCAGACCTAACCATTAAGTAAGAAGCGATGGGAACGATGGAACCTGTGAATCCAAATCTATTGAAAACAGACTCATTGATCGGGATGGCGAAACAAACCAGAGACTAATTCCTGGTAAAATAAAAGTCATGAGTTAACCCTACAACTAAAATAGCGACGAAAAGAGTCAATATTCGCCCGTGAAAACTTTATCTTCTTGCATTGATAATTTTTGCTCAATCCAATAGGATAAAAAGAAAAACAAAACAAATATTCGTTAGAACATAAAAAAATAATATGATATTTAAAAATATCAATTTAAAAATAGAAAATATAAATATTAATATGCTTAGTTAGCTAAAAAAGCAAGATATACAAATGAATAATAGACATTTTGAAAATTTTATTATTCGCGAGGAGCTGGATGAGAAGAAACTCTCATGTCCAGTTCTGTAGTAGAGATGGAATTCAGAACCAACCATCAACTATAACCCCAAAAGAACCAGATTCCGTAAACAACATAGAGGAAGAATGAAGGGAATATCTTATCGAGGTAATCATATTTCTTTCGGTAAATACGCTCTTCAGGCACTTGAACCTGCTTGGATCACGTCTAGACAAATAGAAGCAGGTCGACGAGCAATGACACGAAATGCACGCCGCGGTGGAAAAATATGGGTACGTATATTTCCAGACAAACCGGTTACAGTAAGACCCGCAGAAACACGTATGGGTTCGGGGAAAGGATCCCCTGAATATTGGGTAGCTGTTGTTAAACCAGGTCGAATACTTTATGAAATGGGTGGAGTAACAGAAAATATAGCCAGAAGGGCGATTTCAATAGCATCGTCCAAAATGCCTATACGAACTCAATTCATTATTTCGGGATAAAAAAAATCAAAATAAAAAGGTCTTGGGGATAAAAAAACAATAACAGGTGCCGGTTTCTTTCTTTGGACAAACAATATTTCTTTTTTTTCTTCACTCTTTGCTTTGCATTGAAAGAATAGATTCTAAAAAAATGATATGATTCAACCCCAGACCCTTTTGAATGTAGCGGATAACAGCGGGGCTCGAGAATTGATGTGTATTCGAATCATAGGAGCTAGCAATCGTCGATATGCTCATATCGGTGACGTTATTGTTGCTGTGATCAAAGACGCAGTGCCAAATATGCCCCTAGCAAGATCAGAGGTGGTCAGAGCTGTAATTGTACGTACTTGTAAAGAACTCAAACGTGATAACGGTATGATAATACGATATGATGACAATGCTGCGGTTGTCATTGACCAAGAAGGAAACCCCAAAGGAACTCGAATTTTTGGTGCAATTGCCCGGGAATTGAGACAGTTAAATTTTACTAAAATAGTTTCATTAGCTCCGGAGGTATTGTAAGGTCTTCTAAAATAAGATAATACCATTGGTTATAGTAAAGTATTTGAAAGAAAGAGATTAAGAAATATATTCAGAATTTTTAGTAGATTGTGTCTCACGCATATGCCTTTAATTTAAATTTAAATTCATAAACAAATAAGTAAAAAAAAATATGTTGATTATATCAAAATTGGGGATCACCAAGAAATTTAATTCACCATGGGTAGGGATATTATTGCTGACATAATAACTTCTATACGAAATGCTGATATGGATAGAAAAAGGGTGGTTCGAATAGCATATACTAATATCACTGAAAATATTGTTAAAATACTTTTACGAGAAGGTTTTATCGAAAACGTGAGAAAACATAAAGAAACCAAAAAAGATTTTTTGGTTTTAACCCTACGGCATAGAAGGAATAGGAAAAGGTCTTATATAAATTTTTTAAATTTAAAACGGATCAGCCGGCCTGGTCTCCGAATCTATTCGAACTACCAACGAATTCCTAGAATTTTAGGTGGGATGGGAATTGTAATTATTTCTACTTCTCGAGGTATAATGACAGACCGAGAGGCTCGACTAGAACGAATTGGTGGAGAAGTTTTGTGTTATATATGGTAATCCTTCTAATATACGAATTGGGTCCGAAACTTCTTATTTGTGAAAACAAAAAGAAAAGGGGCGGGTTGTCTAATATCGTTCCTCCTCCATCAATTGATACTTCAAGGAGGCTTTACCTGTAATGAAAGAACAAAAATGGATTCATGAAGGTTTAATTACTGAATCCCTTCCCAACGGTATGTTCCGGATTCGCTTAGATAATCAAGATATGATTCTAGGTTATGTTTCGGGAAAGATCCGACGTAGTTTTATACGGATACTACCAGGCGATAGAGTTAAAATTGAAGTAAGTCGTTATGATTCAACCAGAGGACGTATAATTTATCGACTTCGCAATAAGGATTCGAAAGATTAGGTGTTTTTATCAACTTCAACATTCCTTTCGTGAGAAGATGATTCGAGATAAAAAATTCCAAGAAACCTATTTTCTTCCAAAAACTAGATTCAGAATTAAAATGAGGAATGCCAAATATGAAAATAAGAGCTTCTGTTCGTAAAATTTGTGAAAAATGTCGACTAATCCGTAGGCGGGGACGAATTATAGTAATTTGTTCCAACCCAAGACATAAACAAAGACAAGGATAATCAGACTTGTTAAAACACCCGATGTAAAAGTAAAAAGGGTAAAAAAAGGGAGGGGTCCTTTTTGACACGAAATGGATATATCCATATATCTCTGACTCATATTTATGAGATGAAAAAATGGCAAAAAATATACCGAGAATTGGTTCACGTAAGAATGGACGTATTGGTTCACGTAAGAATACACGGAGAATACCAAAGGGGGTTATTCATGTTCAAGCAAGTTTCAATAATACTATTGTGACTGTTACAGATGTACGGGGTCGAGTGGTTTCTTGGTCCTCTGCCGGTACTTGTGGATTCAAGGGTACAAGAAGGGGTACGCCCTTTGCTGCTCAAACCGCAGCAGGAAATGCTATTCGTACAGTAGTGGATCAAGGTATGCGACGAGCAGAAGTCATGATAAAAGGACCGGGTCTCGGAAGAGACGCGGCATTACGCGCTATTCGCAGAAGTGGTATACTATTAACTTTTGTGCGGGATGTAACCCCTATGCCACATAATGGCTGTAGACCTCCGAAAAAGCGACGTGTGTAGAAATAAAAATTGAAGAGATTTCAAGATAAACAAGAGAAAAAAATGATTCAATTATTTGAATATTATTATGGTTCGAGAGAAAGTAACAGTATCTACTCGGACACTACAGTGGAAGTGTGTTGAATCAAAAGCAGACAATAAGCGTCTTTATTATGGACGCTTTATTCTGTCTCCACTTATGAAAGGTCAAGCGGACACAATTGGCATCGCGATGCGCAGAGCTTTGCTTGGAGAAATAGAAGGAACATGTATCACAC